TATGAGTGGTTTTGTTGCAGAAGTGATAGTCTTTTTAGGAATCATTACCAGCCAAAAATATCTTTTAATGCCCAAAATTGCCATCACTTTTGTAATGGCAATTGGAATGATATTAACTCCTATTTATTCATTATCTATGTTACGCCAGATGTTCTATGGATACAAGTTATTTAATACTCCAAACTCTTATGTTTTTGATTCGGGACCGCGCGAGTTATTTGTTTCGATCTCCATTTTTCTACCTGTAATAGGTATTGGTATGTATCCGGATTTTGTTCTTTCACTATCAGTTGACAAGGTTGAAGGTATTCTATCTAATTATTTTTATAGATAGTTTTCTTAAAGAAAAAAATTCCTATTATTTTTAAGAGTTGGTTGACTAATGAAAAAAAAGAAAGATTTTTATTCGCTTAAATCTTAAATAAAGTAAAAACAAAATATGAATTTTAATTTTCACCCAATATACTTGGTCTTTGCGAGAAGCGTGTGAATCACTACACTACTTGATTCACACAGTTCTCGCCGGTTGACACAAGGTTTTTTATATACACCGTATTCCACTCTGTTTGTATTCGTAAGAACTTTTCTTGAATTTAACTAGAGGTTAACGTAAATGAACCATAACTATGTAGCCCTATTCCTAATAGATTGACCCCAAAATAGCATATCCAAATTATAAGAAAGCCTAGAGTCGCCACAATCGCGGAATTTATCCCCTGAAAATTTTTATTTGTTCGAGTATGCAAATAAATTGCGAATACGATCCAAGTAATAAAGGCCCAAGTTTCCTTTGGATCCCAACTCCAATATGATCCCCAGGCTTCATTAGCCCATACTGCTCCTGAAAGAATACCTATGGTTAAAAATATAAATCCTAGGCTGATCACACGATAACTCCAATAATCCAATTGTTGAATCAATTGGGCCTTGTAATAATTCTTAGCAGAAAAAAAAGAAGTTTTTTTAAAAATATTGTTTCTTTCATTCTTGTATTGGATTTCACCAAACGAAAATGACTCATTTAATTTGAATAAATTATTACTTTTATAACTATAAAAAATATTTCTAAATGTAATGACTATAAGTGCTACTGATAATAATGATCCACAAAGAAGAGCCGCATAACTCAATATCATCATACTTACGTGCATTATTAACCACTCCGATTGTAGAGCAGGTACTAATATTGTGGGTTTACGTATTTCTGTTAAAAGACCCGAAGTAGCAAAGCCTTGGGTAAAAATAGTACTTGAGGTAGTTATTGTGGTTAAATAATTTTTTCTTATTTTGAAATAAGGGACTATATGAATAAGGGAGAAACTCCATGAAAGAAAGATTAATGATTCATATAAATCACTTAGTGGGAAATGGCCCGAATAAATCCAACGAGTGATTAATAATCCTGTTAGACATAAAAAAGTAACTATCATCCCCTTTTCTGACGAATTATATGGTTTTATGATTTCATTGCCCAATAAGGTTATTAAATGAATTGTAATTACAATTGAAACAATCGAAAAGGAAATATGAGTGAATAGATGTTCTAAAGTTGAGAATATCATAAAAATGAAAAAAGGGAGGGAATCCCCTAAATTAATATTAATTAAGATTAATTAAGAAATAGAAATCGGGAATTAAATTTATTTTTATTATAGGATCTATTGGATCTCTTTTAGAAGATGGCATGCCGCCACTCGGACTCGAACCGAGATGCTCTAGCACTGCTTCCTAAGAGCAGCGTGTCTACCGATTTCACCATAGCGGCTTGCTCGAACTAATAATAGCCTATTTATATTCAATCGTCGAGATTGAACAAGTCAATTCAATCAAATAAGTTTTTTTAGTAAAGATTCAAATTGATAAAAAAAAATGAGTTCAAAAGTCAATTTCAAGGTTCATTAGTTTCATTTATTAGGGTGTCCGGTTTATTTATCTTAGAGCTTTGACGTAGTTTATCCGATTCAAAAATCCAACTTTTGCAAGTAGATAATTCTCTCGATAGAATAAAAAAACTGTTTTCATTTTTTACTTTTATTGATACTTCATTATTTTATTTCTCATTTATCTTATTTCATAACTTTCAAACAAAAAAGTCAAATTTCTCAATGAATCCAAAATATGTTTATTTTGGATTACTCCAAATTGACACATTAGTTGTACATAATATCTCAACAAAGAAGTTCTTTTAAAGTTATCCAAAATTTTTTAACATGGAATCCATTAGTTTCAACAATCCATTAATTTGAACTAAAAATATTATATTTGCCCTTCCCGAGAAAGATAAAAATTTTTCATTGTTGTAAAGGTCGATGGGGAAAATAAGATTCCCCACCACAAAAATCTTAGTGAAAATATACTACAAAGAAATAAAAAATATTGTATTTTTTTCTTTATTCTTTTTTTTTAGTAAGAAAACAGAAGAATTCTTTTTTTTAGACATCTTATAAGATTGAAACCTGGTCTATTTCATATTGATTAGAATAGGGACTGCCAATTGTGAATTTTATATTAACAAATTATTGAGCAAATTTTTTGAGTCAACTCCATTCCGATTATTCCAATATTTTAGGACTTATTTGTTTGTCGTACAAAAAAACTTTTTGAATTCCCGGTAGAAAGAGATTTCCCTAATGATAAAGCTTTTAACGCCGCCCAATATCCTTTCCTTTTCCAAATATTTTTACGAATACGCTTTTTTGATATAGAAGTACGTTTTTTTGGAACTGCCATTTTAAAATCATTGTTATAATTGGATGTGAAAGACATCTATTGTTCAAAACATTCAAAACAAATTATTATTTCTTATTCATTATCCCTTTTTTCTATAAATAATATTTGTCTATAATATAAATAATATTTGTCTATAAATAATATTCTCTTCATAAAAAAGAAATATAGATATGTGAAAGATCCGTCAAAATTGGATCAAAAATTACTCGAAATAACAAAATTTTGATTCCACACAATATTCGTAAAACCCAAAATTTTTGGTTTGGAACTCTTAGTTCTCGTTCTTTATCTCTCAACTTTATATCTTTAGAATCTCCTAGGTCATAGAAATCAAACTTAATGATTTAATAAAATAAAGAAAGAACCTAAAAGACCTTGATTTTCATCATTCTATACTTTATTTACATGTAATAAAATACCTCAAAGGATTGTAAGGTTTTGCCTAATAAAAAAAACTTGAGTCTTTTTTTAGTCAAACTCGAGAAAAGAATACACCTAAATTCAATTTTGAAATTCGAATGAGATTACTAATAAATCTATTAAAGGATACGCGGTTTTATAAAAAAAGGTTTCAGTTGTTTTTTACCCTTTCTCGATAAAAAGTTGATTTTAGATCTATAATATTCTAACGTTTACTAAGAAATCGTTTTGATTGAAATGGAAAACAACCAATCCCATAATGAATTAGTTAATGAGTTGAAAGAAACTAACTAAAATCAAGAGTTTTTATTTCATTAGACCGATTACCTTAGTTAATCCTATAATTCATATCAGCATCAAGTACTCTTTTTAGCGTAATTTTTTATCCTTGCTCTATAAATATAAATTATTATTACAAAAAATTCTTGTAATAATAATTTATATTTGCATTTTCCTGTTATAAGTATGCGTTTTTATATCTAACTTGGTCATCTCATTTGACCAATTGTAACTTCTTGTTTTGAATATTTGAACGATTTTGAAAAGACTCAGAATAAATATTAATCTAAAATTATTAAATAAGTTAGTGCATATCTTTATTTTTTATTGACTTTTTTCGAACGAGGTAAGATCCGGTGAATCGGAAACAATGAATTAAGAATAAAAAACTTTTTTTATGGAACAGACATATCAATATGCGTGGATAATACCTTTCCTTCCACTTCCAGTTCCTATGTTAATAGGGTTGGGACTTCTTCTTTTTCCGACGGCAACAAAAAGTCTTCGTCGTATGTGGTCTTTTCAGAGCGTTTTATTGTTAAGTATAGTCATGATTTTTTCCATGAATCTGGCTATTCAGCAAATAAATAGCAGTTATGTCTATCAATATGTATGGTCTTGGATTATCAATAATGATTTTTCTTTAGAATTTGGATACTTGATCGACCCACTTACTTCTATTATGTCAATATTAATCACTACTGTTGGAATTATGGTTCTTATTTATAGTGATAATTATATGTCTCATGATCACGGATATTTGAGATTTTTTGCTTATATGAGTTTTTTCAGTACTTCCATGTTGGGATTAGTTACTAGTTCAAATTTGATACAAATTTATATTTTTTGGGAATTAGTTGGAATATGTTCGTATCTATTAATAGGATTTTGGTTCACACGACCTGTTGCAGCAAAGGCTTGTCAAAAGGCGTTTGTAACTAATCGTGTTGGCGATTTTGGTTTATTATTAGGCATTTTAGGGTTTTATTGGATAACGGGGAGTTTCGAATTTCGTGATTTATTCCACATATTCAATAACTTGATTTCTAATAATGAGGTCAATTTTTTATTTGTTACTTTGTGCGCTATTCTATTATTTGCCGGTGCGATTGCGAAATCTGCACAATTTCCCCTTCATGTATGGTTACCCGATGCAATGGAAGGGCCAACTCCTATTTCGGCCCTTATACATGCTGCTACGATGGTAGCAGCGGGAATTTTTCTTGTAGCTCGACTTATGCCTCTTTTCATAGTCATACCCCACATAATGAATTTTATCTCTTTGATAGGGATAATAACAGTTTTTTTAGGAGCTACTTTAGCTCTTGCTCAAAAAGACATTAAGAGGGGTTTAGCCTATTCCACAATGTCTCAATTGGGTTATATGATGTTAGCTCTAGGTATGGGGTCTTATCGCAGTGCTTTATTTCATTTGATTACTCATGCTTATTCCAAAGCATTATTGTTTTTAGGATCGGGATCTGTTATTCATTCAATGGAAACTCTTGTTGGATATTGTCCAAAAAAAAGTCAGAATATGGTGCTTATGGGAGGTTTAACAAAACATCTAC